CGGAAATGTAACTCGGTATTCAAACAACTATTCAGAGTTCCTAGAGCTCCTTGTACGGCTTGTTGGAAAACCCGTTGTCGGACCTGATTCATCGCTCTTTGTTTTTCAAAATAAAGGGTTTCATTTTTAGACTTTTCTAATTGTTCCAAACTCATAGAAGTAGCATTAATCAAATTTGCTTTTTCTCGTTCTATCTCAGAGTATCCATTCATCCGATACTCATCTGCTTCTAGTTCGACTTTCTGTAATCGAAGCCGAGCTTTTTCGAGTTGTTCAAGGGTCCCTCTACGCAATTCTTCCGAATTTCGAATAGTACTTAAGATCCTCTGTTTTCGATTATCTAATAAATCTTTTAATGAAAGTAGATTATCTTGCTATTAAGTTTACAACTTTTATGATCTCTTCCCGAACCAAACATGAATCTTTCGATTCATTTGGCTCTCACGCTCCTTTTTTTCTTTTTTGCTATGTATTATGGTTATTTCCATATCTTTTTTTTATGTAATGAGCCTATCCTCTATCCTCTTTTATCTTTGTATTTCAATATACCGAAACGTATATAAGACTAGATAAATATTAAGAGGACTCTTCCGACTAGATAAAAATCTATCATGGTCAGCAAAGTTGTTTCTTTATTTGTGTTTGCTCTGTTAGTTAATAATTTCATTAAGAAAAACGAAGTAAATAAATGGAAAATGAAAATTGCTAAAATTATTTTTCTTTCTTTAAATCCAAAAAATTTCTCTTTTTTTTATACACAGGTCGTCGATTCGGCATTGGAAAAAGGGCAGGGTGCCCTTCTAGTAAATAGTTCAAACCATTTTATCGATATGAGTGTTCTATATCCGATAAATTCTACACTAGCTATTTCCCGTTTAAAGCATTTGGATACTAATAAAGCATTTGGATACTAATAAAGCATTTCGATACTAATATAGTTGTAGAAAGAGTACTCCTTTTTGCCTGGACTTCAAGCAGTTTAGCTTTAACCGTGTTAATGATCTCACATTATTGGTCTATAGAGAATCAAAGTAAATTTACCAATGAGTCGCGAAATGCTATGGTTCTTCCATATGATTTCTGAAGTTATTCAGAAGTAATTCGTGGAGATCGTGCACCTTTTCTTATTTATCCCAAAACAAAAATACTAAAAAATATTCTAAAGTGCAGCCGGATAGATCCAATTTATTCTTGAAATAGACAACTCGCACACACTCCCTTTCCAAAAAAAATCAATACACCAACCACTACAGTTAGATTTATTAGATTTGTTGCTAAAATATCGGTATTAATCCCGAAACTCCCAGCGAATGGCCAGTGAGCTAAAAAAACAAAAGAATGGGTTACATTTTTCATATGCTCTCCTCTTATAGATAGGACGAACAAAGAAGAAAGTTTTTCGATCACTTACTTCGCTCGCCCTTTTTTTATGGGTTTTTTTAATGCAATTTTTTTAATGCAAATAGATTCATCAATCTAATAATTTCTTTTAGATTAAGTCTTAGGTCTCGTTTGACCTGTGAAAGATCTCCTTTGTTAAAATGTTCCCAAAATTCCTAAAATAAAAGGAAAAAGACTTTCCACTATCCTAAACTAAGGACGGGAAGGAAGAGGGCGAGCATATCTTCTACCTAAATTGATCATGCTCAAATCAACCCTTCCCGGGGTATTGTCTGTCCCGATAAATAAAAAATTCCTGGAATAATATAATAAATAAAAGTATTGATATACTTGGAATTACAGAAGCAAATATCAATTTACTAAAAAAAGAAAAAACTATCTAATCTAAAGGACTTATTTTCTTTTTTAGGATTAAACAAAAGGGTTCGCAAATAAAAGCGCTAGTGCCACAACCAATCCATAAATTGTTAAAGCTTCCATAAAAGCTAGACTAAGCAATAAAGTACCTCGTATTTTCCCTTCTGCTTCTGGCTGTCTCGCAATACCCTCTACAGCTTGTCCTGCAGCAGTACCTTGACCAACCCCAGGCCCAATAGAAGCAAGCCCTACAGCCAATCCAGCAGCAATAACGGAAGCAGCAGCAATTAGTGGATTCATGGTGAGTTCCTCGTGTCAAAAAAAAAAGAAATGGTTAAGGATACAATCAACCAAGAAATTATTACTTTTAACTTCTAAGCTCTATTGGGTAGAAATAACTAAAAAGTACAGATAATCTAAATCGTCCGAACTACTTCGAGATCTCGTTTTTAGTTTCTAATCATTAGAGGTTTGTGTAAATCCATATGCTTTTCATTATTCTATTTCTCTTTCTTTCCAACCAACCACCCTTTCATTCCATCTTTTTTTACTCTTCGATATCCTTGAGTTCCCATTTTTTCCCTTCATCTAATCCATAATAAAAGACAAAATACAGGAAAAACCCCTATTGAAATCGAACTAATCAAAATCCAATAGGAATCAAATCAAGATATACAATTGATAACAATATGCTGCATAGAACTGGATATGGAATCCAATTCCGGAATTCTATATATCGGAAATGAATCTAATCTAACTTAGAAATAAATAAAATCCTATATACATTTGTTTCTTCTATTTTGTTTGCATATTTTCTTATTTTTTATTGAATCCAATTCCAAAATCATTCCTTAGAAAGCCGCACAAAAGATGACTGTCTTATAGACATTAAGGATATAGATCGAACCGGATTTCGCCCCCCTGAATGCATATATAATTTAACAATTCCGTAATATAGTCTATTCTCTCTCCTACAACTCTAGGTTATATATTCATACGCTAGTTAGTTTTCTAACCAGGAGGATTATCTGCAACCATGCATGAATTGGGCTAAGCTAAAAAAAAGACTATTTCGAAAATTAGTCAATTCAATGATGACCTTCCATGGATTCACCTATATAGGCTGCGGCTAACGTTGCAAAAATAAGAGCTTGAATACCGCTTGTAAATAATCCAAGAAACATGACCGGTATAGGGACTACTAAGGGGACTAAAGAAACAAGAACAACAACGACTAATTCATCCGCCAATATATTTCCGAAAAGTCGAAAACTAAGCGATAATGGTTTTGTGAAATCTTCTAGGATGTTAATTGGTAAAAGGATTGGGGTTGGTTTAATATATTTCTCGAAATAACTCAATCCTTTTTTGCTAAGACCCGCATAAAAATATGCCGCTGATGTGAGTAAAGCTAAAGCAACAGTAGTATTTATATCATTCGTGGGCGCTGCTAATTCCCCATGGGGTAACTCTATAATTTTCCAAGGTAAAAGAGCGCCCGACCAATTCGAAACAAAAATAAAAAGGAACATAGTTCCAATAAAGGGAACCCAGGGACCATATTCTTCTCCAATCTGAGTTTTGCTCAAATCTCGAATAAACTCAAGGACATATTCGAAGAAATTCTGACCGTCGGTTGGGATGGTTTGTGGATTCCGAACAGCTATGATAACTGAACCCAGCAAGATAGTAATTACGACCCAAGAAGTGATGAGTACTTGGGCATGAATTTGGAAACCTCCTATTTGCCAATAGAAGTGTTGGCCTACTTCTACGCCTGATATATCATACAACCCCTTGAGTGTTTTAATGGAACATGGTGTAATATTCATATTGTCCTCTGATAAAAATTGAACTTCAAAAAAGGAATTCTTTTGATTCAACCATCTCTTTCTCAACTCAGCAACTTGAAGTATTAATCTTATATTTAGGATACCAAGAAATCACATCAAATGATAATATATATCAATACCCTCTAATATATATCAATATTCCTCTTCTTTTATCTATGCAAAACAAAAAAAAATAGTAACTGATCCCATAAATCTACGTAGTTGCTTAAGAATTCACTATTCTTCTTAATCAATGATTTCTTATATAGAGAGAACGGCCCTCACAAATTGCAAATACTAATTTGTTAAGAATCAATCGAATTGAAGTCATAGTGTCATCGTTGGCAGGAATGGATATATTCGCGAGATCTGGGTCACAATTTGTATCGACTAAAGAAATAGTAGGAATCCCCAAAATGGCGCATTCCCGAAGAGCTATATACTCTTTTTGCTGATCAAGGACGATCACAATGTCAGGCAACCTCGTCATATATTTAATCCCGCCGAGATATCTTTGCAAGGTAGATAATTTTCTCTTTAAGATTGCCACATCTCTTTTTGGGAGATGGTGGAATTTTCCCATCTTTTCTTCCGCTCTTAAGTCTCTAAATTGAGAAAGTCTAGTTTTGGTAATCGACCAATTCGTTAACATACCACTGAACCACTTTTTATTAACATAATGACAACGAGACCTTATTGCAGCTGATGCTACTAAATCTGCTGCTCTTTTTTTGGTACCAACAATTAAGAAGCTTTTTCCCTGACTTGCTGCATCAAAAACTAAATCACAAGCTTCTGATAAAAAACGAGCCGTTCTAGCGAGATTTGTAATATGAGTACCTTTACGCTTTGCCGAGATGTAAGGAGCCATTTTAGGATTCCATTTCTTAATACCATGACCAAAATGAACTCCCGCTTCTATCATCTCTTTCAAATTGATGTTCCAATATCTTCTTGTCATTTTTTCCACACTTCTTTTTTTTTTCTTTTTTTCGTCTTACCATTACGGAATTGATTTCTTTTTGAAGATTAAGAAAGAGCCGAAATATCTTGAAATAAATAATAATTGTTCCGATGGAACCTTCTACTCAGAATTGGCCATTGATACATGATATAAACACAGCCTTAATAAATTAACTGACTTCTTTTATTTAGTAAAATAGGAAAATACAAAATCTAAAATCAGACCTGTTAGCATTCTAAGGTCAAAAGTCTAGTTTCAATTAAAGTAAAAAAATCTACTTTATATGCTTTATATATCCTTAAATCGTATAAATGGGAGTAAATGGGGGTTCTGATGTCTCATAGAAATTGTTTGTTACGTCAGAATCAGAAGAAACTAATTCTGTATGGAGAAACAAAATATCTCTCATTTCCGACGTGAATAGATTTTTTTTTTGAATTTCGAAATAAAGGTTCTTGTCTTGTGGGAAACGATGCACAAATTTTTGGAATCCGGTACCAACAGGTATAATTCCCCCCAGAACTACGTTTTCTTTCAGGCCTTTCAACCAATCAATACGACCTCGTAGGGCAGCTTTTGCTAAAACTCGAGCAGTTTCTTGAAAACTTGCTTCAGATATGAAACTTTGGGTATTCAGGGAAGCCCTTGTTATTCCCAATAAGATTGCCCGATAATAGATCGATTCATCCAAAGCCCGCCCTGCTCGTTCCGCTCGCAATAGTCCTATTAATTCCCCAGGTAAAAAAACATTAGACATTCCATCTTCGGAAACCCGTACTTTTGATGTTACTTGGCGTATAATAATCTCTATATGTCTATTATGGATCTGTACCCCTTGGGATCGATAAACCTTTTGGATCTTATTAACCAAAGAGATACGACTTTGGGCGATGGTTAGCTCAGCTCCAATCAAAAATCCCCAGGGAACCCCAAGAATTCTTGGTATACGCTCATTCCAATCCTCAATTCTCCTTTCGAGATTCGGCGATAGTGAATCAATTGAACGTGCTTCGAATATTTGTTCTACTTTTGGAAGACCTTGCGTTATATCACTAGATCTCGATTTTTCATATATAAAGGTAACTAACCTATCTCCTTTGTAAAGGATTTTTCCATAATGACCATGAACAGTTGCTCCTATAGTGGCCAAATAAGGCTTAGCTGCTCTTATAACAAAGGAGTCCATATTAACAATGAAAATTTGACCAGATTTTTTTATGTGCGATTTAAATAGACATACATTTTCGCAAATAAATTGTCCAAGGTGAATTATTGCCAATGTCTCCTCCCATGAGTCATGATGGAGAAAGTGCCAATTCAAATGGAATGGATCCAACATGATGTTACTGGCGAAATTCGACATCCTTTTATTTTCATCTATTAAAGAGTATTTAATCCCTTGAAGTACTTGGAAGGTTTGTTTCAAATTGTCAAGGAACAAGTATTTTTTTAACAAGATCTGATTATGTGTTAATAAATAGTAAGATGAAGAAAAATTCGATATACTAGGTACAATAGCGCCTAAGAGCCCAAAAATATCTCGAATAAGAATTCTAGGATTAGATTCTTTTACCGCATTGGGATCTTTCGAATTCTTGAATATCCCAATTCGAGAACAGTTGGATGCCGACAAAATCATCAAAGATGGGTATTCTTTATTTCGATTCAACAAGGTGCCAATAGCTTCTTGATGTTGGCTAAGTGATTGAATCTTCGCCTTGGAATAAAAGGAATTGGTATTGTTGCGATCTAACCTATTATTGGGAATCGGTCCTGCACTTGTCCTATCATACCTTCTTCTTGTATATGAAATAGTGGACTTGACTAACTCAATTCTTAGGAAATCGCGAATCAGATCATTTGTTCTTAACTCAACAAGGGAAGCACGAGCCCCCTCTTTTTCTTCTTGTTCCCAATTCACTACCAAGCAAGTTCGAACGAATTGACTATTCGTGTGATAAATTCTTTGAGTTAACTTGCTATTTTCATGAGAAATAAAATTGACAAGTCGAAGTTGGAGATTATCCTCTTCTTGCAGGAGATCTTGCGGGAAAAGTCTTGCTAGATTTCTCCCTTCGTCCATTTCATATGCGACTGCAGGTCGAACTGAAACAAAATACTTTTCCTTGCTTTTGAGAATTTTTTTCCGTTGAACATAAACCCAATTTTTGCTTTTTTTTGAGTCCTTAGAATCTTTTTTTTCTCTTTCTGGTGGTATCAAACTGGCGCCTAATATCTTATCCGCCTCTTCAGGAAAATGAATATCTCCGGAAAAGATTTTTAGTTCCGTATGGCTTTTTTTTCTCTTAACTCGGACCAATCCACCTAGTCGACTTCTTGTATTTTTTGTGAGTTGTGTATCCACTCCAATAATACTATTGTCAAGTACCTTTAGGGATGAGGATCTCGGCAAGATATGCAGTTCTTGAAGAATGAAAAAAAACCGATCTACTTCTTTTTGGTATTTTAGACTAAATTCTTTTGTTCCTCGATGCTCAATAAAACCCTCTTTTTTTAAGATAGAATCTTCCTCTGGGCTCCCATATTCGTCCTCTGAGTCTTCCTCTGAGTCTTCTTCTAAAGCCCCATATTCGTTCTCTGAGCCATCTTTACGGCTCCCATATTCTTCTTCCTCTAGAGTTCCATATTCGTCCTCTTGAGTTTTATATTCGTTCTCTGGGTTCCCATATTCTTCTTCTGAGTCTTTCTCTAGAGTCCTATATTCGGCCTCTAGGATCCCGTATTCATCTTCTAGGGTTTCATATTCGTCTTCTAGAGTCCTATATTCGTCTTCTAGGGTTTCATATTCGTCTTCTAGAGTCCTATATTCGGTCTCTGGGCTCTCATATTCGTCCTCTGAGTCTTCCTCTAGAGTCCTATACTCTTCCTCTAGGGTCCGATATTCTTCCTCTAGGGTCCTATATCGAAATTTAACAATTCCTGAACCCCTTTTATCTTTTCTGTATCCTGGATCGTCAAAATAAGCAAAAATAGTATTTCTACGTAAAACACCCATAAAGGGTATTTCAATCGAAATCCCCAAACAGGATATTAGCTCTTTTTCTTGTTCTTGATGATATTGTAATGGAATGACGAACCTATTTCTTCGCTTTTTCGCCAACAAATCCGAATTATCTTGAAGAATAGAAGGATAGACAAAATTCCAATGATTGTTGGACACGATTCGATCTGGCGTTAAATAATCAAGAATTTCCTTATCTTTTTTACCAAAAGTATCCAACAGTCTATGGCTTACTTGATCATTAGCCATTGAGAGGTCAAAGATATATCTTCCGTCAAGAGAAAAAGAATAAGTATTCATTTGATCTTGATCCTTGTGCAGTGAAAAGGATGCTATACTGGATCTGCACATACTTACTGACAATATCCATAAATGGCTTGTTTTTGGTAATCGATGAAGATTACCATATTGATATTCGGGCGCATGGTAAACATCAGTACTCCAGTGCATCTCCCCGTCTGATTCGGAATAAATATGCTTTTGTACCTTTTCTTTAAAATGCAAAGTAGATGTTCCGGCACGAATCTCCGCAATTACTTGTTCGGATTCTACATATTGATCATTTTGCACTAGAATCAGGCTTTTTAACGGAATATTCACACTATGTAGAATATCCTGACTCTGAATAGTTACACGCAAGTCTATATAGCATAGAAAAGCAGGCTGCCCATGACGGGTACGTGTGGGGTGAACCAAATCCTCATTGAATTGGATTTTTCCATTCGAGGGGGATCGTACAAGGTCGGCAGTACCCCCTGTGAATACTCCACCAGTATGAAAAGTTCTTAATGTTAGTTGAGTCCCTGGCTCCCCAATTGATTGACCCGCAATAATACCTACAGCTTCTCCCAATTCGACCAGATCGCCATGAGTGGGACTCCGCCCATAACATAATTGACAGATCCAAGATGTGCTCCGGCAAGTAAAAGGGGTTCTAATATATATTGGTTGTGCCCGAAACGGTTGTGCTCGAAAGGCAGTTATGAATCGATTGACTAATCCAATTCCAATATCTTGATTTCGAGCAGCAATGCATCGTGAACCGATATATATATCGTCTGCTAATACACGACCAATTAGTGTTTGGACAAAAAGTTTTTCTGTCATCCCATTTTGAGGACTCACAGAAATACCTCGGATAGTACCACAATCTCTTCTACGCACAATAATATGTTGAACTACTTCAACAAGTCTGCGTGTAAGATATCCAGCATCCGCGGTTCGTACAGCAGTATCTACAACCCCTTTGCGGGCTCCGTAGCAGGAAATTATATATTCTGTCAAAGAAAGTCCCTCGCGTAAATTGCTTTGAATAGGTAAATCAATCATTTGTCCTTGAGGATCCGCCATTAACCCTCTCATCCCTACTAATTGGTGTACCTGAGATGCATTTCCTCTGGCTCCTGAAAAAGACATTAGATAGACTGGATTAGAAGGATCCGTTATCCGAAAATTCGAATTCATTTCTTGTTTCAAATATTCACTTGTAGCATACCATATTTCAACGGATTGGCGTAATTTTTCTACTGCGTGTACAGCCCCATAATAATAGTGTTTCTCCAAAAGAAAACTCTGTTGTTCCGCATCTTGGACTAACCATCCTTTAGAGGGTATTGTTAAAAGATCCTCGATTCCTAAAGAAATCGATGTAGTAGTGGCTTGATGGAAGCCCAGAGACTTTATTTGATCCAGTATATGGGATGTATATCCCATTCCGAAATGATCTATTAATCTGCTAATAAGTCGTTTCATAGCAGTTCCGTCTATCTCTTTATTATGAAAGACCAGGTTGGCCCGTTCCGCCATACATAAGTACCCCCTTTTTGACTGAGTAGGATTCGACAATTGCTGAGTAGGATTCGACAATAGGCCTGAGTCAGTGATTCGAAAACTTAATTTACCCCCTTTCCTCAATCTCAATCTGAATTTGCGTGGCAAAAAAGATGGTACTAGCGAAATCGGAATGCCCCCCGAAAGGGGCATCGCCGAATCTAACTTCCTTGTTTAGATTTAGATAGTGTATGAATAGGCCCGACTAAATCCTTGTATGGCTTCCTCTATTTCTCTATAAAAAGAAATATGACCAAGAGTGGTTCGAATGTATATAGAACGGGTTTCTTTTTTTCTATTTCCGACTATTAGATAGTGGGCATAAATCTCATGATAAGTCCCAAAAGATTCATATTGAACTTCAATCGGCACTTCTCTTGATCCAATGACGCGTTGATCTAGTTTCCATCGGAGCCACAAGGGACTGTTTAAACCGATTCGTTTCTGTCTATAAGCTCCCAGTGCATCATAGGAACTAGAAAAATGGGGTTCTTTATCTTTCGTATAATTATTATTATTGTAATTTACTTTTTTATCTGGATAGTTTCCGCAACTATTATATCTATTTGCACAAATACCTCGACGATTTCCAATTGTTAATACATAAAGTCCGATAAGCATGTCTTGGGTTGGCACGCAAATAGGATCTCCAATAGCGGGAGACAGGAGATTCATATGAGAAAACATAAGTAAACGGGCTTCTGCTTGAGCTTCCAAGGATAAAGGTAGATGAACAGCCATTTGATCCCCATCAAAGTCCGCATTGAAACCCTTACACACTAATGGATGTAAACAAATAGTACGCCCCTCTACTAAAGTGGGTTGGAAGGCCTGTATGCCTAATCTATGCAGGGTAGGTGCTCTGTTCAACAGTACGGGATGCCCCCGCATAACTTCTTGAAGTATTTCCCATACAATGGGTTCCTTTTCCCAAATTTTCCTTTTAGCAATCCTGACATTAGAAGTAGCACGTTTCGTGATTAAATCGCGAATTACAAATAGCTGAAAAAGCTTTATTGCTATCTCTAGAGGTAATCCACATTGATGTAATGAAAGCGAAGGACCCACAACAATGACAGAACGTCCCGAGTAATCGACCCGTTTCCCAAGCAGAGTCTCGCGAAACCTCCCCTCTTTACCCTCAATTACATCTGAAAGTGACTTGTATACTTTATTGTGACCATCCCTCGTCGGTTGCCCGCGAGATCCACTATCAAGAAGTGTATCCACGGCTTCTTGTACCAATTTTTCCTGGCACATTACTAAATCTGCTGGCGCTAATTCACTTCTTTTTAATAGATAGGCAAGATTGTTGTTCCGACGGATAACTCTCTTATAAAGTTCATTAATATCCGAAGTCACTACTTTATCCCCAGACCTATAAACAATGGGTCTCAATTCGGGAGGAAGAACCGGTAATAAGCACAAAACCATCCATTCTGGTTCTACATTTGTTTGAATAAAATGTTTCGCCAATTGCATTCGTCTAATTAAAAAAACTTTTCTTATTCGTCTTTTTCTATCTTCCCATTCATCTCCACTATACCCCTCGTCTTCTAATTCCTTCCATTCAACCAAGGAATTCTCTATAATAATTCGCAAATCCAAATCCGCTAATTGTTCTCTAATAGCACCTGCTCCTGTCGCAATTTCCCGATTTCGAAATGTTGCAAAGCCTGGGGTAGAAAAAAAGGGAGAAATGCTGTGGTTACAGGATGAAATTTCATCTTCGAATAAACCTCGTAATCGTAAGAAAGTAGGTTTTTTAGCGCTGGGCCTAGCAAAAGAGAAATCGCCGTATACTAGGCCTTCCAATTTCTTAAGGGGTTTATCTAAAAGATTCGCGATATAACTAGGAAGACCTTTCAAATACCACACATGAGTCACTGGACATGCCAGTTTGATGTATCCCATTTGATATCTTCGTATCCGAGAATCAACAAATTCTACCCCGCATTTTTGACAAAATCTTTCGTCTTCGTTTTCAGCTACGCTCGCTCGAGAATTTCCACAAGCACAAATTCCGCTTTTTATGGGTCCAAAGATTCTTTCGCAAAACAATCCATCTTTTTCTGGTTTATCAGTTTTATAATGAAAAGTGGAGGGCTTTGTGACTTCGCCAACGACTTCCCCATTAGGTAGGATTTTGTTAGCCCAAGCCTTTATTTGTTGAGGAGAAACGAGTCCAATTTGAAGTTGTTTATGTTTATATTGGTCAATCATAAAATAGAAATAAGAAAAGAATTTATATTTATTCTGATCAAACATCCTCCCTATTAACCTGAAAGTTCTTCTCAGATACAAGGAAATGGTTCAGTTCTAGAGCCAAAGATCGTAGTTCTCGAACGAGCACTCGAAAAGATTCTGGAGGATCCTCGTGATTAGGCACTCTTTTTCCCCAGATCGTAGCATTAAGTATTTCTTGGCGAGCTATAAGATGATCAGATTTATAAGTAAGTATCTCTTGTAAAATATGAGCAACACCAAATCCTTCTAAAGCCCAAACTTCCATTTCTCCTACTCGTTGTCCCCCTTGTTTGGCTCTTCCTCTAACGGGTTGTTGGGTAACAAGTGAGTAGGGCCCAGTAGAACGTCCATGGATTTTCTCATCAACTTGATGAATTAATTTTAAAATATAGGACTTCCCTATTAGAACAGGTTGTTCGAAGGGATCTCCTGTTCTTCCATCAAATATTCTGCTTTTTCCCGGGTACTCGGGTTCAAATACCCATGGATTTTTTGTTTGTTTACTGGCTTCATATAATTCCGAAAACACAAGTTTTCTTGAAGCCTCTTGCTCATATCTCTCATCAAAGGGTGCTATTCTATAATGTTTCTTTAGCAGATCCCCTGCTAATCCGAGCGAGCTTTCAAATATTTGTCCCACATTCATTCGTGAGGGTACTCCTAGGGGATTGAAGACCATATCAACAGGTGTTCCATCTTGCAAATAGGGCATATCTTGCCTAGGCAAAATTTTGGAAATGATCCCCTTATTCCCGTGTCTTCCTGCTACTTTATCCCCAACTTTGATTTCACGTTTCTGTAAAATATATACACGAACCATTATGTCGAGGGGGTCCCTCTGGATCCATTTCACATCGATAACGCGCCCTCTTCCACCTATGGGTAGTTTGAGAGAAGTTTCTTTTGAAGTGGATACTTCAAGACCAAAAATGGCCCGTAATAATCCAGCTTCTGCGATATACGAGGATTCGCTCGCTATCTGAGGCGTTAATTTACCTACTAAAATATCGCCTGTTTCTACCCAGGATCCCAACCTCACAACTCCATTTCTGTCCAAATTGCGGAGTAAATGTTCTTCTAGATGTGGTATTTCTTTAGTGATTTTTTCAGCGGAGCCTTGGCTTGTCGTATCCGTCTGAATTTCATATTTTCGGATGTGAAAAGAAGTATAAATATCCTCATATACCAAACGTTCGCTAATTAGTACTGCGTCTTCAAAATTGTAACCCTCCCACGGCATATAAGCTACTAAAACGTTTTTTCCTAAAGCAAGTTCCCCACCAACTGTAGCTGCTCCCTCCGCTAAAATTTGCCCTTTTTTAATGGATTTACCCCGCGGAACCCGAGGTTTTTGGTGCATACAAGTATTTTTGTTAGAGCGCCGATGGGCAACTAAAGGAATACTTATAGTCTTCCCACTACTTGATAAAAGGATCTTGTGACTATCACTAGAAATGATCTTTCCCTCGCGTTCGGCTATAATGGAAACCCTCGAATCTAGAGCTGTTTGGCCTTCCAATCCAGTTCCAACAATGCACTTCTCGGACCGAGAAAGTGGAACTGCTTGGCGCTGCATATTAGAACTCATTAAAGCCCGATTCGCATCATTATGCTCAATAAAAGGAATGAGAGAACCTCCAATAGAAAAATATTGGAAAGGAAAAATACTTCTAACATGAATCTGTTCCCATGCAATAGTCAGGAATTCTTGACGGTATCTAGCTGGAACAACCTGTTCTTCCTGAATACCCTGATTCAAGGACAAAGAATTTCCTGCTGCTATCATATAATATTCATCTCTATTTGGTGATAAATAAACCACCTGTCTCTCTTTTTTTTCTTTTGCTTTCTCAGATATTTCATAAAACGGACTCTCTATAGATCCCCACCAGTGATCAATTCTCGCATGAATAGCTAAGGATCCAGTAAGTCCAACGTTGATGCCTTCGGACGTGTCAATTGGACAAATACGCCCATAGTGACTCGGATGAATATCTCGGCTCCGAAAACTTGCAGTTCTCCCCGTCAATCCTCCAGGACCCAAACAACTCACTTTTCGCCCATGAACCGTTTGTGTCAATGGATTGGTTTGGTCAAAAACTTGAGATAAGGGGTATGTGCCAAAAAAGGTCTCATAAGTAGTTATTAATAAAATCGAAGTTGAAGTTGGAGTTACCAAAGTTTGTGGAGTCGGTTTCGATTGACGTATGAATACTCTACGGATAGTTTTTTGAACCGCATGTTGTAAACGGCCAAGAGCCAGTCCGAATTGATCTTGTAACAGATCCGCAACCGAACGAATACGTTTATTTTTCAAGTGATTCATATCGTCATCATCAAGTATACCCGTCCCAAATTTCATTCCAATCAAATGATCCGTAGCGGCCAATACATCTCGTGGTAATAAGAATGTATTGTTCTGAGGTATATTAAGATTCAGTCTCCGATTCATATTTCGTCGACCAACTCTTCCTAATTCACATTTTTGTTGAAAAAATTTCTTTTGTAATTCCTCACATAAGGACTCCGAAAATACCAGGTCCCCGCCTACACAAGCAAATTGTTGATAAAACTCCAAAATAGCTTTTTCTTTTGACTCAATCCTCTTTTTCTCCTTAGCATTCGGGAAAGACAAGAAAATTTCGGGGTAGGAAACATTATCTAAAATTTCTCTTAGATTCGAACCCATAGCTGATGATAGAACTAAAATAGATATCTTTTGTTTTCTACTCACGCGAGCCCATATCCTTTCTTTTTTATCAATTGCTAATTCCGATCTTCCTCCCCAATCTGATATTATAGTCCCGGTGTATATAGAAATTCCCTTATGGTCTAATTCGGAGCGGTAGTAAATACCAGGACTTAGCAATATTTGATTGATCACAATTCGGTATATTCCATTTATTATAAAGGTTCCTAAGGAATTCATTATAGGAATGTTTCCAATAGAAATGGTTTGCTTTTGCACATCGAAACCAAAAATTAATCTCGCAGATACATATAATTCAGAAGAATAAGTGAGTGATTCATACACAGCATCCCTTTCTTTTATCGAGGGTTCTAGCAATTGATATCCTTTCGCAAATAATTGAAACGCAATTTCGTGATCTGGATCTTTAATTGTTGGAAACTTCTCAAGTTCTTCTGCCAAGCCTTGATTAATGAACCTACAAAATCCCTCAAATTGGATCTGACTAAATCCGGGTATTGTGGACATTCCCTCATTTCCATTCCGGAGCATCTTAATCTTAAGTTTCCTATTTATCGAAGAAAAATTCCATTATCAGCTCACTCTTTATCAATCCCTACGGATCAATCTAGCAATCATGGAATCTATATTCTGTTTACTGAATCACATGAAATTCTAGGGAACTCCACATACGTATTTCATATATGTATTTCATACATATGAATAAAGATAATTTTGACGAAAGTTCGACTTTGGCAGGGGTAGAAATGGAATTAAAATGAATTGATAAAAAAGTCCTAGAAAAAATTCTGCCACTTAAACTTTATGATATTCTAATCAGATTGGATAGCAAAGATTTCTCGTTTTATTTCCTTTCTATGAAAGAAATAAAGCCATAATAATTTATAAGCACTAGAAAGTTTGACTTTAGTTCGATTTAGAATTTAGAATAGTACGCTTAGTTTTATTTTCAAAAAGAATTTGAAGGTTATTTTTTGTTTCGTAGTAATAGAATTGCTGAAAAATAAAGGATTTCGTTGTAGAATCCTAAAATAAAGTACTTATTTTTTTTAAGTACTTGCTAATCGAGTTATCCGCCTATTCACATATCCTTTCTTTTATCGTAATTTCACTTGTGTGGGCTAAGAAAAGAAGGCCAGGCCATAATCTATATCAGAGCAAATTTCCTCTTTTTATTCAAGATATTTAATGCAATGAAAAATTAAAGCATGATTCCCCGTAGGGATATGTACATAAGGGGGATCCGTAGATAATAATGCTGTTCTGTTCGGACCTGGAGTTTACCTATATACAGATTAGGGAAACTTTTATTCTATTTTATTATGCCATTAAAGGAGAGAATACCGATTTAAGAGTCATTTACTACTGCAATTCAAAAAAAAAATTCTAGTTAATGGTTCCAATTTGTTCTGAATTTTGCAGTCTGTGACTGGAAATCCACTTTTGCTCCTTTGCCATTTCAATAGAATAGAAAGAAAATTCTCCTTTGCCATCTCAATAGAATAGAAAAAAGGGGGTTTTAGTAAGAAAATATGGATGAATACTTGTTCTTTTCTCGATTTTAGATCGGATTTTTTGGCGGCATGGCCAAGTGGTAAGGCAGGGGACTGCAAATCCTTTATCCCCAGTTCAAATCTGGGTGCCGCCTGATCAATAAAATACTTAGGATTATAGTACTAATCAAACTCAAAAATTTCGTACCCTCATAAGTTGGGGCAAGAGAGTAACTAGGTCTGGCGATACTGGATTTTGAGAATCCATACCATAGTTCTATCCTCAAATGAGGCTTTGTTTTGGCAGCAGTGGCCCAAACGGGGAGCTACCAACAGAGATGAGGTAGCGTTTCCTTATTCTTTTATTAATTTGAATTGATTCGGGAATTTAAAACTTCCAAAGGTCCCTAAGTCTTTTTTCAATCTAAGATTGAAGAAGGGACTTTGCGAAGAAATATCAATAGACTTCGTACATCTTATGCTACCTACATACACTAAAGTAAAGGCTACTGATTCTGTCGAGAATCAGATTGAATAGGCTGATCAAAAATCAATTTCGGAGTTGTGGAGTGGATAAGGTCTCCTCACTCTTTCATAGAAAGAGAGAAAGTGGGGCAGTAGGGTTTAGGTCAAAAATAAACATGGGTAAAGTAGGTATCCAATAAATATTTATCTATCCTAATTTTATGGTATATTCTGACGTCCTTTGCTTATAAAAAGGTAACAAAAGGAAGAAAAAATCTCTCTATTCCCGCGTCTTCTATTCAGGACATTCCCACACTCTTTCTTTTTTAAGGAAAAGGTATATGTATCATATTTATACTTAATACTCTCCAATTCTACCAGAAATCATATAAGAATTTGATCGGAGTAAATTCCTTTAACTGATTCACCCATAGTCTTAGAGCAGAATTTTGACTCTGTACCCTTAATTCCACTATGATTATTGATCAATAGTAGAATAATTCCTTCATAGAAATAGGAGACATAATTTACATGGATATAGTAAGTCTCGCTTGGGCTGCTTTAATGGTAGTCTTTACATTTTCTCTTTCGCTAGTAGTATGGGGAAGAAGTGGACTCTAGGGATACTACTAATTGATTGAGTAGTCGAATTGTAGTATCAACTCTTTTCTTTAATTGATCATTATGTATCAGATTTATTTTGTATTAATCATTTTGCCAAACTTTATTTTTTCTCTCTTTCTTTAGTTTTGTTTCACTCTTGTAAAAAACTCTTTTAAGAAAGAGTCGTTCTATTCTACTTCTACTATGTTTCATTCTACTATAATAGAAATAGAAAGAAATAGAATAGAAAGATTGATTATAGTAATTAAGAATTTCTACTAGAAGTGACGAGTAAAAATAAAGTTCTTTACATAAGAAAATTAGACTTTCTTACACGAAGCTATTCACAACATATTGCACATTTTCCATTTATACTCTTTTCTTATTCTTATAAATTTTTTTTTGTTCTTTTTTTTTTTGAAGGATCTCGCGTGAAGCATCTCGCGTCATTTTTAAGTATGAAAGAGTCGCACGTCATTTTTAAGTATGAAAGATTCGCAGGTTTTTCCTTTTATTTACTTTTTTTCTTTTATTATAGTCTATTCTCGTATTTTTTTTCTCCCTCTCCATGGATTCTTTCAATGAAGAATTGTCTTCGATTTTTTTGATTTTGACTTGCTTGAAATTAAGTGGATGCAGTGAAAAAAGAAGTTGAATTAGATTACTATTTCAATCTACTAATATATTCTATGTAGATTCAAGATAATATAATAGAAAGAATCTAAAGTGTGGTAGAAAAAACTATATGTAGTTCTTTCTACCACACTTTAGGATTCCAACCAGATCCTTTCATTTAAGATTTGGATTTTTATTTTCTTTAATCCCTTTTTCATTTCTTCAATGATTAATTGGAATTCCAATTAATCATTTTGGCTGGCTGTTTTTACATAAATAATAAGTAAAAAGGCAGTAGGAACTAGAATGAACAATGCAGTAGCAATAAATGCGAGAATATTTACTTCCATAACCTCTTTATTTTATTTTTTTCACAATAACTCGGGATGTAATCCCATGGAGAGGAAAAGGGGGTATCCCTGTAAATTCAAGGGGAGGACTTGCATTCTGATAATACTGAATCAATTCAATATTATGAATATAGGATCTATCAAATCAATTCATGGTTGATAGTGGAATAATATAACATAGGAAGATCCCTTATCCATACGAAGACCAAAATAGGTTTTTTGATTGGATTTGGAACCCCTCTATTTTTCATCCTTTTTGACTTTTGCTTTTCTATATATATATATATGTATAGCCAAGAATCTTTCTTATCCAATTTCCCTTCCCTTTTCTTATAGTTATACATACAATTATGTATGTATTATATAACCGACTTCCTATGGGTCACATAGACATCCAAATAAGCAGTAGAAGTAGAAATGAGATGGAGAAAAGAGGATCTTAAATAAAAAAGATCCAATATTTTAATTTAGGAAAAAGAGCGTTTGCTTGGTTTTTATTTTATTAGGTTACTGTCAATATCTTCTTTTTGGGTCTAAAGATGAGAGCAGATTCATAAAAAAAGGAATCGACAAATGGACTGAGAATGAGGTAGATTCTTTCCAAGAATTCATTGAACATACACAAACAAAGTTGGAACTACAAAATGGAAGTGGTGTGGTTTAACCCCTAAAAAGGAACTAATTATATGAAATTCATTCTCTAACAATAAACGAATACAATTTGTGTATGGATTGGATTCCGGTAAAATACCGTAACCTTATTCCTTAAGATAATAGTCAAATAGGAAGTTAAGATGAGGATGGTATCATCATACCATAAAAATAGAGTAATATCCTAAATTATACTAATCCACGTATGATATGTATGTCTTTCCTTATCAACCGGAAGGAGTTACAAAAAAAGATTCCTATACAGCTCTCTTTTTATTGAGAGCTGCGAAATAAAAAAAGTAAAGTAAGAGTTCTCCATAGATATTTGATCTTGCCTTCTGCCCCCCCCCGTTTTCAGGGAAATTCTTGATGAAAAAAAGGAAAGATGAATTTTTCCATTCATTGAACCCTAGTTCGGGACTGACGGGGCTCGAACCCGCAGCTTCCGCCTTGACAGGGCGGTGCTCTAACCAATTGAACTACAATCCCTGCGGGGTGTATGGCATACCTATTCTTAAATAAAACCCTAAGAAGATTCGTCTGTCGTACTCTAAGAAATAGATGAATCATATACTACTACACCCACATAGGATATGTGGGTATAGTGAGAGTGGCATAACTAGTATGCCGCGATTTTTTATCCCTAAAAACAACTGATAATCCACCTTTCAATAAGAAAAACTGTTTTCTTTGTAAGAAAACAATCAGAGAGATATGGCTTAGAAATCCATTTTCCCCTTCTTTTCTCTTTACCCTTTATTTCTATGGATCAGATATTTTTTTTATGGATATGGAAGAAAAAAATGGATTTAGTTCAAATTCACGAAGCCCTAGATTTTTGGGCCGAGCTGGATTTGAACCAGCGTAGACATATCGTCAACGAATTTACAGTCCGTCCCCATTAACCGCTCGGGCATCGACCCAGGAAGAATTTATTCTAGGGTTTTTGATAATCTATGATTAACCTCTTTTTATAATACTCCCTACCCCCAGGGGAAGTCGAATCCCCGCTGCCTCCTTGAAAGAGAGATGTCCTGAACCACTAGACGATAGGGGCATCAATAGACGATAGTACTATATAGAAATAGAACCACTCGTGATTATACTATAATGATAGTATGAGCAGTTTTTTGGAATTGTCAATATACTCGAATCGAAGAGTATAAATAGATCAAAGCAAAGAGTCTTTCCTACTTTTCTATTATGCTTTCATAGGATTTTTTTTTAGTTGATGGTTAGGTTAATTCACGGATCATCCCCTGCTTTTTAGGGAAATTCCTTTTACTTCTTTTTACTTCTAAAGGATATAGAATAAAACTAGATTAATAAAAAGGATTCTAGATTAGTTCAGTACAGATATTGATTTGATTGCTCTAACAGGAAAACGAGTCCAATTTCATTTATTTTTTGCAATTTAAACTCTGCGCTTCGTTTAGTGTTCAGACCAAAAATACAGGCATCTCATACTAAACGAAGTCATAAAATTCAATAAAAAACAGAGACATTTTACTCTCTCGGATTTGAACCGATGACTTCGATCTTGCCGTGGCATTACTCTACCACTAGGGGAAAAGCCCTTTATCGGATTTGAACCGATGACTTATGCCTTACCATGGCATTACTCTACCACTGAGTTAAAAGGGCTTTTTATTCAAAAATTAGCTACTTTCATTTACCATTATAGATCTACTGCATAATGTACAAAATATATGTATATATAGATATATATGTAGAGATTTTATTTTCTATATTGAGATATAGAAGGTGAAGTTCAAAAAGGCCAAAGGGGCAATAAGAATAAGAACTGCTGTTAAAAAAATGGTAGACTTTGTTTTTTTTTATCTTTAGCCTATTCACTTTTCACGTGCTCAGAATGTTCTGCAGAATTAGGACTTTTTTCTTCTATTGGCTGATCTTATGATGAGAACTTTCTCCATTTATGTTTTATTTCCCTTAATTCTAATTGGGTGGGTATAAAGGAATTCGCCCTCTTCATATACCCATATGGCTGGGTATTGTATTAAATATACTTCTTATTTGTTTTGGTGCGAGATTGAAACAATTTTTCACAGGCATTCCTTGGAAAAACCTTCGAGTTCAAAACTTTTCAATTTTTCAGTTTTGGACGGATTTGTTGCAGCAATTTTCAACGGGTACCCTTTGGAAATAGTACTTGAATATTATCCAAAAGGTGTATTTTGAACAAACTATATTGGAGTTTTATCAACAATTTTATTCTAAAAAGTGGGCAGTCGAATTTATACTCCAGAGTATAAAAATTATTCTACAGCCTGCCTTACAAAAAAGAAAAGGAAGAAAGGAATTGATGGGTACTGTCGCCTATATCTCTTAGTGTATATTGTAGGAATAATCAAACTATAGAATACGAAGAATACGATCCTAATCGAAATGCATACATTTGGTTCATACGCTAGTGGGATGGTAAAAATAGATTTCTTTTACAGACTAGAGAGGGGCTATCTAAATCCTAAATTAAAGGCCTGCCATTGAAGTACCAACTGCTCACTTTTCTCCGTAGGTGGGATTAGCTTCCTCCTCGAATGGCTAACCTTGACAAAGGGTAGTGTTGGTATCATAATCTACATGTAGCGGGTATAGTTTAGTGGTAAAAGTGTGATTCGTTCTATTAATAACTGAATTTGAAATGATATACTTAAGGCATCCTTAAGTTTTTTTTATATTCATATTCCGATGAAAACTTTAGTTCTTATAAAGGGTTTAATCCTTTTCCTCTCAATAGCATATTGAGGAAGAATATACATTCTCGCGATTAGTATCCAAAGACTAATTAAATTTGCATGAAAAATACAAATTTGATTATGAGTACAGAGGCGCGAAGCATAATTTTGCATTGGATTAAGTATTCCAATTGAATAAATATGAGTAAAGGATCTATGGATGAAGATACAAAAAAGTTTATTTCCAATCGTAACTAAATCTTCTTTTAGTTAAAAAAGAAATGGAAGCCCAATAGCTAAAAAACGATAGTTTTGGTTTACTAGAACCATCAGGATATTGTTTCAGCTCGGTGGAAACCCAACTCTTTTCCTCAGGATCTCTTGAATGAAATTAGGGAACGAAGTAAGTAGATTAGATAGATATTTAGGAGAATTTCTATCTCCTACTCTATAGGGATCATCTAGAAAGCGGAGAGCTTTGGTTCCATTCAGACAGAAAAGCTAACATAGATGTTAAGTGGTGAGAATAGCCATAAAGGAGCCGAATGAAATCAAAATTTCATGTTCGGTTTTGAATTAGAGACGTTAAAAATAATCAACTAACGTCGACTATAACCCCTAGCCTTCCAAGCTAACGATGCGGGTTCGATTCCCGCTACCCGCTCCATTCTGTATAAAAAGACTATTCTATTTATCTAGACATGGTAGAGACTTGTATTCAACCTTTTTCGTCCACCAGTTTTTGGCCCTACAGAGCGGAGTAGAGCAGTTTGGTAGCTCACGAGGCTCATAACCTTGAGGTCACGGGTTCGATTCCCGTCTCCGCACTTAGCAGTCCCTATAAATAAATGGACTATTCTATTTGTATAGATATGGTAGATTGTATAGATATGGTAGAGGGCTATATCCAACCCTTTTTTTTATTCAGCAGGCAGAAAAGAAAAAAGAAATAAAAGAAAGGCACAGTCTATTCCCCTTTAAAATTTAAAAGCAATTTTCTCTTGTTTGTCTCGGTGAATCCCCGGTTTAGGGCACCCTCTTGGCAAGTTCGATTTTCGCCCCCGAAGCACTCTTTTTTTTTTTGAGTCGAGTGCAAAGGATAAGATAGGAAGGGATACGGTACTAGACTAACAACTACTTAATTTAATATAAGTAGTTAAGTAGTCAACTAGACTGAATTTTTTATCATAGTACCTTACTAAATTAAGCTGGCGAGCGACGGGAATCGAACCCGTACCTTCTCCTTGGCAAGGAGATGTTT